GGCTAACGATGGCTCTGATGGGCGGTTTTGCTAGAATAGGTAATAATGAGATCACTGTTTTAGTAAATGATGCAGAGAAAAGTGGTGACATTGATCCACAAGAAGCTCAGCAAACTCTTGAAATAGCGGAAGCTGCTTTGAGAAAAGCTGAAGGAAAGAGACAAACAATTGAGGCAAATCTAGCTCTCCGACGGGCTAGGACACGGGTAGAGGCTATCAATGCGATTTCATAACCAGTAGGTGCGTCCGAATAATCATCGATTTATACACCCTATATTTGGGTGTTTTGTTTGACTTGATTCTGTCGAGTAAATACAATCAAGCAAAATCAGATTTTGATGCAACGAAAAAGAAATAGAAAAGATAAAAAATCAATATCACTAAAAGAAAATGGGTATAAAAACTTATTAGATACCATGGACCGCGGTATCTAATAAGTTCTACCTACTATTGGATTTGAACCAATGACTCCCGCCGTATGAAAGCAATACTCTAACCGCTGAGTTAAGTAGGTCATTTATCTTCACAAAGAAAACCAAAAGGGACTCATCCCATCGATGGATTATAAATATCATATTACTTAGAAGCAATACCGATCAATATGATCTTGGATCATGGAATAGTCATCTTGAGAATATTCATCTTGACAAAAAATTATCTACATAATAAAATATATATTACAAGTACTAAGGGCTATAGCTCAGTTGGTAGAGCACCTCGTTTACACGCGCGCCGATGTTTTTCAGGGGAGTCCATCATGGAATCAAAAAATTGATCTTATTGACAAATCGATGTCTTACTCCATAACTGGGAAGAAGAGAACAATAGCCTGACAAGGGTTCGGTCCGTTTAGGTGCCAAGTTAGGTGCCAAACAGACCCCATCATTGATTTGATATATTGATAAGGTGAATACCCAGTCTATTCAATGCTAGGCTGAGCATAAGGGCCTCAAAAAAATTTCTTTTCGTCCTATGAACTTTAAGGTGTACGAAGTTTCATATTTGATTTTTAAATAGAGCGATAGAGACTTCATTTCACTTAGGTTAATCTAGGCCAGAGGCAGACCTACGTCAAGAGAACCCCCCTTGAAAAACTTTGGTAGTGTTCCTGAATCTGAATCCACATAATGACTCAGAGCACATGGAGCCATCTCCTTATTTTTCGGTAAAAAATAAAAATGGCGGACTAGCTGATATTTATATCAGTTAATGAAAGAGCCCAATGCACAAAAAATGCATGTTGGGTCTTTGAAACAGTTCAGATCATTTTGATAATAATAAGTTTGATCTGTTTTACCGAGAAAGTCTACGGTTCGAGTCCGTATAGCCCTAGAGCCCTATAAAATTAAAATAAAAATGATCAAAAAAAAATTGTATCATTTTTCATTTGAATTTCGTCGTTATTGTTTTAACTGACTGATTGCTTCATCAAAAGACAATCATTACTATAAGCCCATTCAAGAGGATCGTTTAAAGTAGAATATCAAAATAAAAGCAAAAACACATTTCATTTCAATGGACCCAATCGATCTTTTTCCAGTTGTGGATAAACAAACCAACTTCTGTTCAGTACTCTTCGTAGGAAAATTCATATGCAATTTTCATCTTTTCCTGTCCGAAATCGTTAATTATAGTACCCTTCGTTTGGTATACCCAATTCTATTGTATCATGACACGAGTCTGGTTAAAAACTCCAACCTAACCCAACCCCAATCAAATCTAATAGTAATTTACGTCGGTATTGCGCGCTATTTGTGCACAATATAAAGTTTGAAAAGCGAATATCTTTGCTAATGCTAAGTTTCATTGTCAACAACGTAAAATAGGCTTTCCTTCGTATACCTTACTTAGACCTAGTCTTCTATTTCGATATTCAATGAATAGAAAATCCTCCATCGGGATTGGATTCTAATAAAAGGAATATAATAAGACCCATATATTCTAAATCTTGAGATGAAAATTCCTAGACATTCTCTTACATCTGACTACTTGTTCTATTATAAACCACTAATAAAAAGAGACAAATGGACATATTCATAAAAAAAAAATAAAAAATGATAATTCTATTTAGAATCCCTTTTCTTTAGAGAGAATACCCGGTAAGATTGAGATGAAAACAAGAGAATTTGGATAAGAGCAATAGTTAGTTTTAACTATAACTAAAAAAAAATCAAAAGATATCTAAAGATATGTAATAAAAATAGGATTCTAATCGATGAATCTTGAAAGGAAACACGCCCAGCCCACTAAATGGTTCGACCAAAAGCAATTCTTACTTTAACTAAACAGTTATGAACGACTTAAAAATTTCAAGTCGAATTGACTAATCCGGTATATTTTCCACGTTCATAGGAGTGCATCTATGTTTCTGCTTTATGAATATGATATTTTTTGGGCATTTCTAATAATATCAAGTCTTATTCCTATTTTAGTATTTTTCATTTCGGGATTTTTAGCTCCGAGTAGCAAAGGACCGGAGAAACTTTCTAGTTATGAATCG